ATGCGATGGTCATCGGTTCGATTCCGATAGCCGGCTTTTCTCTATTTATTTTCTTCTAGTTTTTACATGATTGAGAATGCCCTTTTGAAACCCGAAATCAAAGAAGATTGTGAAAAATATATATTTTTTTTTTAATCTTATAGGAACTTCCAACTATGCCATGAAAAGAATCCCTTTTATCTATTTTTTATCTATATAGAATATATATAGAATAGAAAGGTCTGGATATTTATTCATCTAATTATTATTTAGAGTACAAGTACACTACTTCCGTAAACTTCGCTTCATTTATTATTTAGTTCAGTTTTAGTTTAGGTTTATTCTGTAAAATGAAATTTCATCAATAAGAATTCAATATAAATAAGAATAAGGAGTCTTTATGTCGCGTTACCGGGGACCTCGTTTCAAAAAAATACGCCGCCTGGGAGCTTTACCGGGACTAACTAATAAAAGGCCTAGAGCCGGAAGTGATCTTAGAAACCAATCACGTTCCGGTAAAAAATCTCAATATCGTATTCGTCTAGAAGAAAAACAAAAGTTGCGTTTTCATTATGGTCTTACAGAACGACAATTACTTAAATACGTTCGTATCGCCGGTAAAGCCAAGGGGTCAACAGGTCGGGTTTTACTCCAATTACTTGAAATGCGCTTGGATAACATCCTTTTTCGATTGGGTATGGCTCCGACTATTCCTGGAGCCCGTCAATTAGTTAACCATAGACATATTTTAGTCAATGGTCGTATAGTAGATATACCAAGTTATCGCTGCAAACCCCGAGATATTATTACGGCGAGGGATGAACAAAACTCTAGAGCTCTGATTCAAAATTCTTTCGATTCATCCTCTCAGGACGAAATGCCAAAACATTTGACTCTTCAACCATTCCAATATAAAGGATTAGTCAATCAAATAATAGATAGTAAATGGGTCGGTTTGAAAATAAATGAATTGCTAGTCGTAGAATATTATTCGCGCCAGACCTAAACCTAACGAAAATAAAAAAAATCACAAGGGGTCGGACAATTTTGATCCCTTTCGTCGAAGTAAATTAACCTAAGGTTAAGATAAATAAGGGTTTGATCCGGATTTTTCTCCCATTTAGGTATCATAGAGAACGAGAGGTAAGTTTTCATTCCTTGTCTACTCTTTTCCTTTCAGTATTTTCTATGCCACAGCAATTAGGAATAAAAATTTTATATCAAAGAAAGGTCTAACTGTTGTGTTGGAATATAAATATAATTTTATATAGTGCTAGTTTACTCTTTTGGTTAGTAAGATCAGTGAATTAGATGAAGGTACGGAAAGAGAGGGATTCGAACCCTCGGTAAACAAAAGCCTACATAGCAGTTCCAATGCTACGCCTTCAACCACTCGGCCATCTCTCCTACATAATGATTATGACCCAAAAACCGAGTGAATAGCGAGCCGGTACTAGTATATTTTTGGATAGGAACGACCAATCAATTCAAATTATAACTATAAAAATAGATAAATTTTCATCAAAGTCAAAGAAATATCTTTCTTTTGAGGTTATGCGGATAAATAGAAAATAAAAAAAACTGTTAGAAAGATTCTATTCATGTTTGCAAAACCAAAAAAGCCTTCGCCTCTTTTTCTGTTATTTTATAACGGTACCTGAGGCAATCACTAAATTATAACGAATCAGCTGATTCATAGGTCTATTTTTGCACTTCGGTTAATGGATCTACGATTCTATTTATACTATGATTCCATATCTTAAGAATTCTCAAATTCCTTTCCAGTCCAGTTTTATAGTTCTCTCTCAACAACAAACCCTACCCTGCAGATCTATTACAAATATTCATAAAATATATATATATATATATAGTTGATTGTATAGTGTATACCTCCTATGCATACAAAATAAAACAGGCGGGTTTTTTCATCGTAGAATGGTTATTCAATCCTTTTTTTTTTTTATTCCTGTCAAAAAAGAACAATTTGAATAAATATAAATACAGGTCCCATATCTTTTTCTTAATGAATCCGTTTTTATGTTATTTCGTACTGTACAATTATTTTCTTTGTGGGATCGGTTTACCATGAGAGGTAATGAGAATAATTATAGAATGGATTGCTACCTATGCCTAGATCGCGGATAAATGGAAATTTTATTGATAAGACCTTTTCAATTATAGCCAATATCTTATTACGAATAATTCCGACAACTTCAGGAGAAAAAGAGGCATTTACCTATTACAGAGATGGTGCGATTTGATTCTTTTTTTTATTGCTCTCAATCTTACGAGAAAGACACATGATTTGGGATCGGGATAGAAATAAAAATTTTGAAAAAAAAAATCTACGCTTGTTGGAGGTAAAGTTTGGAAATAGAACAACTCCTTCTGTCGTGTATCCTCCATTAATGTAACCTCGGATGCTATGGTTTAATTGTCGACTCTAGTATTGAGCGAAAGGCTACACCTATAGGTTCTGTATTTACAGGTCAATCCTACTCCACCAGTACCAATAGGCCAC